CATTTCGATAATAGATCCAAATCTATTACTCTGTCGTTAAAAGAAATTCCTATTGATCCAATGAACAAAGTAAATAGTACTAATACAAGTAGAGGAAATAACATAGTATTGCTCGATTCGTGAGGATACATATAAGTGTACCTATTTCTAAAGTCAGTACTAAAGTCTCGTATCTTACTTCTTACATTCTTGTCAATTTTCGATATATCTTTCGAAAAAAAACAAAACTTATTCTTATTCATTTTTGAAAAAAAGAAATTCCTATTGACTTTCTTCAGTGTCCCTTTTCCCCATAGAGATATTGAATAAAACGAGCTATTTTTTGTACTACTAAGACTACTATAATATTGAAAATGAATGCGCAAATACCCATCAAAGGTAAGTAAGTACATCCGAAACATATAAAATGCGGTTAATCCTGTTGTGAACCAAGCTATTAGTGCGAAAATTGGTGAGTACAACCAACTATCGTGAAGAATTTCATCTTTGGACCAAAAACAAGCAAGAGGCGGAATACCACAAAGAGAAAGTGTACCTAAAAAAAAAGTAGTTTTTGTAATTGGAACATATTTTGTTAAACCTCCCATAAGAACCATATTCTGACTTTTCTCTGGTGAATATCCAACAATAGGTTCCATTGAATGAATAATGGATCCGGATCCCAAAAACAATAAAGCTTTAGAATAGGCATGGGTGATCAAATGGAATAAAGCAGCTCGATAAGAACCTATACCTAGAGCTAACATAATATAACCCAATTGAGACATTGTAGAATAAGCTAAACTTCTTTTAATGTCTCTTTGGGCAAGAGCCAAAGTAGCTCCTAAAAGTACTGTTATTATACCTACTAAACAAATGAGATTCATTATGTAAGGTATAACTATGAAAAGAGGAAGAAGCCGAGCTACAAGAAAAATTCCTGCTGCTACCATAGTAGCAGCGTGTATAAGAGCCGAAATAGGAGTGGGGCCTTCCATGGCATCAGGTAACCATACGTGAAGGGGGAATTGTGCGGATTTAGCAACTGCACCAACAAATAATAAAAAGGCACATAAAGTAGCAAATAAAAAATTGACCCCATTATTATGGATCAAGGTATTCACTATTTGAAACAAATCCCGAAATTCAAAACTACCAGTTATCCAATAAAATCCTAAGGTTCCTAATAATAAACCAAAATCCCCTATACGATTAGTTACAAAAGCTTTTTGACAAGCACTTGCTGCAACGGGTCGTGTGAACCAAAAACCTATCAATAAATACGAACACATTCCCACTAGTTCCCAAAAAATATAAATTTGTATCAAATTGGAACTCGTAACTAATCCCAACATTGAAGCATTGGAAAAACTCATATAAGCAAAAAATCTCAAATATCCTTGGTCGTGAGACATATAATTGTCACTATAAATAAAAACCATGATTCCAACAGTAGTAATTAGTATTGACATAATAGAAGTAAGTGGATCAATCAAGTGTCCGAACTCTAATAAAAAATCATTATTGATGGTCCAAGACCATAGATATTGATAGGTCAAACTTCCATTTATTTGCTGAATAGACAGATTGGCCGAAAACCACATAGCTATACTTAGTAGTAAAACACTTGGGAAAGCCCACATACGACGAAGATCTTTTGTTGCTGTCGGAATAAGTAGAAGTCCAAATCCTATTGACATAGTAACTGGGAGCGGAAAAAGGGGTATTATCCATGCATATTTATATGTATATTCCATAAGAAAACCAATTGTTCTTTTTTTCTTATAATTGTTTCCGATTCACCAATTCTGATCTCTTTCAAAAAGAACAAAACAATAAGAAAAAAAAAAGATATGAAAAAGATCAAATACAAATATTGGAATTCTGACTTTTTGTTTTATCAAATATTTTAAATAAAAGTTGCAATGGGTTGGTCAAATAATTAGTCAAGTTTCTTACTTAGTTATTAATTAACTTGAAACTCTAAAAAAGAAAGATATTTCTTAAATAATATGACATCATATGAGATTTTGAATAATTGGATTTTACCTTTACATTACATTCTAATTATGGAAAATTTAAAATTATACAATTTCATTTATCGATATTGTATATATCTATTTTTGCATATATATCTATTTATAGATTTCTTATATTACAGTTCAGTTACAGATTTCTTTATCTCTCTCAATTTTTATATTTTTTCTTTATTTTTTTTTTTAGACTTCATTTTAAACTTCTATCTTATACACATATATAAGATAGAAGATAATTCTAATACTAAATTCTAAGACTACTATTTCTATTTCTTATTACTTTTTTATTTTGTATAATCTTTCTTTAGAATCTTTATCTTTATATATTTTTATACTTTTTTATCCTTGAATATATGAATATATAGATATTCATACTATATTATTCTAGTATATACTAGAATAACTATTCACTTAGTATTTACTTTAATATTTTACTAATTTCTCTATTTAGAGAAATATTTTATATTACTATTCTTACTATTTCATATGAATAATGAATATTTGTAATATTCTATATTGTATATATTGCTTTGTATATTATATATTAATATATTGAATTATCTAATTCTTATAGATATTAAACATTAATATGAAATTATTAATATTTTAAAATTACATTTTTTTTTGTATATTCTTTTTGTATATATTCCTTTCTAAAACAATAGAATAATAGAATATCAATACGTATGTAATTATTACATTATGCAAATATCAGAATGAAGATAGAAAATTGAAATCTATTTGTCTATTAAAATAGAATCGTTTTAGAATATTTTTATTTTTTTATTGATTTGATTTTTCTTTTATTCTTTTTTTTTTTCTATTTGTATGTTATGATATTATTGAGGTAAATTTATGGAATAAGTATAGATAATGACTAAGAAAGAGTAATTTATTTTGAACAATATATGTCTTTCACATACAACGATAAAAATGAGTCACCTACCTCTTGAATGGCAGTTCCAAAAAAGCGTACTTCTATGTCAAAAAAGCATATTCGTAGAAATCTTTGGAGAAAAAAAGGCTCTTTAATGGCAGTAAAAGCTTTTTCTTTAGCTAAATCTGTTTCCACCGGACAGTCAAAAAGTTTTTTTGTGCGACAAAAAAAAGTCTTGGAAAAATCTTAATTGACATGTTTCAAAGAACTTCCAATTTTCCATTTTTGATTTGGAAGTCAAATGATTCAAATTTACTAATGTATTGTGTATATTGCGTATTGTATTTCACTTCTCCAGATTAGTTAGAGCTAGGTAATTTGAAAAATAAGAATCTTTCTGTCTACTGGATTCAAAGTACTCAAGTATTGTATTTTTTTTTATTATCCTTTTTTTATATTTTGTTTTATATTTTGTATAGTCTTTATATATTTCTATTATGTTCTATTCTATTTTAGAATTCTATTTATTGAAATTTCTATTGGTTGATATTGAATTCGTGAGATGGTTTTTTCTTTCCTATGAATTTTTATATTTTGAAAAGCACAATTATGATAGACAACAAAGAATCTGAATATTTCATTATACTTTATACTAAGGTGTTGGGTCTCTAAATTGTTAGAAAAAAAAATTATGGATTTGATACCTCAACTGAAAACAAAACTATTGAGTTCTGACTGTTCTGGATAAACAAAAGCTAGGTTTCTAGTACGGAAAAGTTGATTATGAAAACTGAACTTACGAAGATACTAATTCAGTATTATTGATATTGAACATTTCCATATGCATTTCCATATGAATGGAAATGCATATGAAAATGCATCTTTCTTCATTGTTTACTAAACTCTATGGAATATCGACAATTCAACATGAATTTCCTATGATTCTTTAAGGCAAGCCGCCATGGTGAAATTGGTAGACACGCTGCTCTTAGGAAGCAGTGCTAGAGCATCTCGGTTCGAGTCCGAGTGGCGGCATAAATAATAGACTAATTCATATTATAGACACAATAGATCTAATAGAATATTAGAATATAATTCTATTAGATTTAATCCCCGATTTCAATTATTTAATAGGGACCCTTTTTTATGATATTTGCGACCTTAGAACATATATTAACTCATATTTCCTTTTCGATCATATCAATTGTGATTATGATTCATTTGATGAACTTATTAGTCTACGAAATCGAAGGATTACGTAATTCGTCAGAAAAAGGGATGATAGCTACTTTTTTCTCTATAACAGGGTTTTTAGTTATTCGTTGGATTTCTTCGGGACATTTTCCCTTAAGTAATTTATACGAATCATTAATCTTCCTTTCATGGAGTTTATCCATTATTCATATGATTCCGTATCTTGGGAATCCTAAAAATGATTTAAGCGCAATAACTGCACCAAGTGCCATTTTTACCCAAGGTTTCGCCACGTCAGGTCTTTCAACTGGAATGCATCAATCCGCAATATTAGTACCTGCTCTACAATCTCAGTGGTTAATGATGCATGTCAGTACGATGCTATTGAGCTATGCAGCTCTTTTATGCGGATCGTTATTATCAGTTGCTCTTATAGTGATTACATTTCGAAAAAACATCGATTTTTTTTTTAGAAACAATAATTTTTTAAGTTTAAGGAAGTCGTTTTTCTTTGGTGAGATGGAATATTTGAACGAAAAAGTAAGTGTATTAAAAAAGACTTCTTTTCTCTCATTTCAAAATTTTTACAAATATCAATTAATTCAGCGTTTGGATTATTGGAGTTATCGTGTCATTAGTTTAGGGTTTACCTTTTTAACCATAGGTATTCTTTCTGGAGCAGTATGGGCTAATGAAGCATGGGGTTCTTATTGGAATTGGGACCCTAAGGAAACTTGGGCATTTATTACTTGGACCATATTTGCAATTTATTTACATACTAGAACAAATCCAAAATTGCAAGACCAAGGCACGAATTCGGCATTTGTGGCTTCTATAGGATTTCTCCTAATTTGGATATGCTATTTTGGGATCAATCTATTAGGAATCGGGTTCCATAGTTATGGTTCATTCCAATTAATATCTAATTAAATAAACTACATGAAGAATACATAAAAACATCATCTGATACACAATGAAAATTTATGCGAGTTTTTGAAAACCGTTTGAATTGAGGAATTATTCAAATGGTTCTCAAAAACTCTAGATGTATCTCATTACAATTCTAATTCACTTTTCATTGTACAACGAAGAATCGTGAAAATAGGAAAGTCAAAGAATTCTAAGACTTTCTTTCCAATTAATGAAAATTCATTATTATTGAATCTATAAAAAGAATTTAGATAGTAGAACTTGTATCTTGTCAACCGATAACGGGAGAACGAAATCAGGATAAATACCAATTCCTATTACAGGTAGAAAGATACAGATCGAAACAAATAATTCTCGTGGTCCAGAATCAAAAAAATTCGAGTTTGGAATATTGAATAGCTTGTATCCATAGAAAATCTGACGTAACATAGATAATAAAAAAATAGGAGTTAATATCATTCCAATTGCCATTACAAAAGTAATTAACATTTTTGGCATGAAAAGATATTTTGGGCTGGTAATTATTCCAAAAAAGACTAAGAATTCTGCAACAAAACCACTCATTCCTGGCAATGCAAGAGAAGCCATCGAGAAACTACTAAACATGGTAAATATTTTTGGCATTGGGATAGATATCCCCCCCATCTCTTCGAGATAAACAAAACGTATTCTATCACAACTCGTTCCCGCTAAGAAAAAAAGTGCAGCACCAATCAATCCATGAGAGAGTATTTGTAAAATGGCTCCATTGAGTCCCATGCCAGTTAGAGAACCAATTCCTAGAATTATGAAACCCATGTGAGATACAGAAGAATGGGCAATACGTTTTTTTAAATTGCGTTGACCGAGAGAGGTTGAAGCTGCATAAATGATTTGTATTATTCCTAATATCACCAACCAGGGAGAGAATCTAGAATGAGCGTTAGCTAATAATTCCATATTGATCCGAATCAATCCATATGCTCCCATTTTTAATAAGATTCCAGCTAAAAGCATACATGTACTGTAATGTGCTTCCCCGTGGGTATCTGGTAACCATGTATGTAGGGGTATCATCGGCGATTTAACAGCATAAGCAATAAGAAAACAAAAATAGAGTATTATTTCCAATGCTGCAGGATACGATTGATTAGCTAATTTTTCTAAATCTAATGTTGGTTCATTGGAACCATATAAACCCATACCTAAAACTCCTATTAAGAGAAAAATGGAACCTCCTGCAGTGCACAAAATAAACTTTGTAGCCGAGTACAGGCGTTTTTTTCCTCCCCACATGGATAAAAGTAAGTAAACAGGAATTAATTCTAATTCCCACATGATGAAGAAAAGTAAAAGGTCTCTAGAAGAAAATGATCCTATTTGGCCACTATACATTGCTAACATCAAGAAATAGAAAAATCGCGGATTTCGAGTAACTGGCCAAGCTGCTAAAGTAGCTAAAGTAGTGATAAATCCTGTCAGTAAAATGGGTCCTATGGAAAGTCCATCGGTTCCCAGTCTCCAGTGAAAATCAAAAATATTGATCCATTTAGAATCCTCCTTCAATTGGATTAAGGGATCGTCCAATTGGAAATGATAACAAAATACATAGGTCATTAGAAGGAGCTCTAGGATACATATACATAGAGTATACCACCTATACACCTTATTTCCCCTATGAGGGAAAAAGACAATTGAAGAACCCGCGAATATGGGCAAAACAAGAAGTATTGTTAACCAAGGAAAAGAACTCGTGATAAAGACAAGATAAATTTTGACGAGAAACCCCCGTGCTCGGGAGAAGAATAATAGATTTTCTTTTCTCGAGTACGGGCTTTGGTCGGTAAAGAGGAATCAAATGATTCAAGTGGAGTTTTTTGTCACATATCAATAAGAAAGACCCATGCTGCGAGTTGTTTCATGCCATAAATAAACACGGACACTCAAAAAATCCGTTGGACAAGCGGATTCGCATCTCTTACAACCTACACAATCCTCGGTTCTTGGCGCAGAAGCAATTTGCTTAGCTTTACATCCGTCCCAAGGTATCATTTCCAATACATCCGTGGGGCAAGCTCGAACACATTGGGTACACCCTATACATGTATCATAAATCTTTACTGAATGTGACATTGGGTCTAGAAATTCCAGTTTTGAACACAAAAGATTTTCGATCTGGTAAAATAAAATTTGAAAATGAAATAAATCATATATTTTCTATTGTAGACACCAGACGAATCAATAATTTATCAAAATTTTAAGAATCAATAGATTTTAAAATCTGTTTATGAGAAAGGGCCAAGATACTTTGATTTCCGTTTCAATTTCAATTCATGTTAATTTTACTATATTTTTCTATTAATATGAAGATCTGAATTCTTATTGAATTGAGAGAATTTATCTATTTTTGTCTTAATTCAATTCAATTTCCTAGAATGGAAAATTTAAATTGAGAATTTAGTATAATTCTAGGAATCCTAAGTAATCCTATTCATATAGAAAATCTGAATTCTATCAAATCAAATAGAAATAATCTAAAATAGTCTAATTCTTAACTAATTCTAATTTAGAATAGAATATTAATTCATATATATTGATAGAATGTACTAAATATATATATATTAAATCTTAGACTTATATTAAAATTCTATTAAATATAGAAATAGAATTGAAGATATGATGATATATTATATATAAGATTCATACTAGATAGAATATGTTAGTTATTAGGTTAGTGATAGAATAGGTTAGTAGCTCTAGATCATACATCTATATGAAAAAAGAGAAGAAAGAAAATAAGAATAGAATATTCTATTCTATTGAATTCTTATTGCATTCTAATTGTATTAGATTTATTGGATTCGATTTTTATTTTAGATTCTATTTAGAATATTCTAAAAGTCTTCTGTTTTGATTTCTATGTGAAAATAGAAAAATTCGAATTAATTATTCAACAAATTCGATTGATTGATACGAGTTGATTTTCTGTTACGATGTATAGACGAAACAATAGCTAGCCCAATAGCTGCTTCAGCAGCTGCAATGGCTATAACAAAGATTGAGAAAATTTCTCCTTTTAATTGCCGACTATCAAATATATCGGAAAATGTGACGAGATTTATATTCACCGAATTCAGTATAAGCTCAAGACACATAAGTGCTCTAACCATGCTTCGGCTTGTGATCAGTCCATAGATACCAATAGAAAATAAATAAACACTCAGAAAAAGTACATGCTCTAACATCATTGATAAATTCCCCATCAATCGCGATTCATTTCAATATGAACAAAAATTCAAATTAAACTGATTCAGCTGACTAGAATAGAAGAATTACAGAACAAAAGAAGATATTCACAGTAGATTGAAATAAAATAGATTAAATCCATTTTATTTCTTTTATTCTCAAAATAGAAGTTTTTATTTCTTATTAGATTATTGACGAGCCATAGTAATTGCACCTATCAAGGAAACTAAAAGAATTATAGAAATGAGTTCAAAAGGAAGATAAAAATCTGTGGATAAATGAATCCCAATTTGTTGAACGTTACTTATTAAGTCCTGTTCTATAATCTGATTTGATCTTGTAGTCCGAAAAATTCCGGACCATGACGTATCTGGGATAGTAGTCATTAATGAAAAAAAAATACTTGTACAAACCAGTGAGGTGATTCTATCTCCAATGGTCCACAAATAAGAATTATTGGAATATTCTGAACTGTTCATGAACATCACAGCAAATATGATTAATACAGTTATGGCTCCCACATAAATAAGGAACTGTGCGGCAGCTACAAAATAGGAATTCAATGAAATATAGAATAAGGATATACAAATAAGAACCAATCCCAATGAAAAGGCAGAATCAATGGGATTGGTAAGTAATACTACTCCCAGACCTCCTAATATAAGAACTGATCCCAGAAATACTACAAGAATATCATGTATTGGTCCAGGTAAATCCATTATGAAAGAAAAGATAAATAAAGAAGTCGAACTATTTCATGACTTACTAAGGGGCCAGGAAAGTAACTATTTTTTTTTATATGATACCTTTCTAATTGAATGAAAAAAAAATGAATATCATTAGATAGATAAAAGAAAGTTCTTTGGCTAATCCTACTTTATTCCAAACCAAATCTTAGTAATTGGTAATCGTTCTTGAACCAAGGGCTTTTTCTTTTTTCATTTGAGTTGTTGAATCCATAACTATAACTGTTTGAATTGTGTAATCTTCAATTATTGACATTGGTAACCGACCCAAAGAAATTTGATTATAATTCAATTCGTGACGATCATAAGTGGAAAGTTCATATTCTTCAGTCATCGATAAACAGTTTGTTGGACAATACTCGACACAGTTACCGCAAAATATACAGACCCCAAAATCAATACTATAATGAAGCAATTGTTTTTTCTTAATATCTTTTTCAAATTTCCAATCAACAATGGGAAGGTCTATGGGACATACGCGAACACATACTTCACAAGCAATACATTTATCAAATTCAAAGTGGATTCGACCACGAAAACGCTCTGATGTGATTGATTTTTCATAAGGATATTTCATAGTTACAGGTAAACGATTTGTATGGGATAAGGTAATTATGAAACTTTGTCCAATGTACCTTGCAGCTCGTATTGTTTGTTTGCCATAATTCATGAACCCAGTAACCATAGGGAACATATTATAGATATCCATGAATAAAATTTATGTTTCTTTCTCTTGGTTGAGAGAAGTTATGAATCTAGAATATCATTATTTTTTTCTCTTAATTTCTTCTTTTTATTTCTAGTTTATAGTGAAACAAGTTGAGAAGAAGTTGTCAATAATAGATTACCTAGAGAAATAGGTAAAAGAAATTTCCATCCAAGATTTAATAACTGATCCATTCTCATCCTAGGTAAAGTCCATCTTGTTGTGATAGGAATGAACAGAAACAAATAAGCTTTAGCTAATGTAATAAAGATACCAATTGCTATTACAAAGACTCTAAATATTTTATTTATTCCAAAAAGTTCAGTAAGAGATATGTACGGAAAAGAAAAATTCCACCCACCTAGGTAAAGAACTGTTACAAATAATGAAGAAACTAATAGATTTAGGTAAGAAGCAAGATAAAATAACCCGTATTTTATACCTGAATATTCGGTTTGATAACCTGCTACTAATTCCTCCTCTGCTTCCGGTAAATCAAAGGGTAATCTTTCACATTCTGCTAGAGAAGACATTAGAAAAACTAGAAACCCTATGGGCTGACGCCACAGATTCCATCCCCCAAAACCATATTTGGACTGTGCCTCAATTATATCAACTGTACTTGAACTGTTAGATAATTCTAGTCGATGATAACATCACTGCTCCCATCGCTATTCCAAAACCGTACATGAAACCTAAGCTTCATACGGCTCCTCTATGGCCACAAATAAATGTAAGGTAAGGACTGGTTCAGTATTATTGCTCTCCTTGGACCCTAGGTAAATAGAATGGAAAGATACATTGGAGGTTGGAGAGGCCTCAATTCGACCAATAAAATTCTGTCTGCTAGAATAAGAAAAAGCACTTCAGAATTGATCTCATCCCTTATAATGAAAATAATCAAAATTTTTCTTTGTTCAGCAATAACTTAATCCTTCAATCAAATACTCGTTATATTTAGAATCATAAATAGAAAGAATTGGGCATTAGTTAAGGAATCATGATAAGAAGTCCCATATGCATATGTATGAAGAAACAAAGGAATAAATATTTTCTTATTATTCCCGTTTTATTCTTTTTTATTCTATTATTGTATTGCATTCTATTTGTCTTGTTCCTGTTCTTCTTTCTGAAAACTAAAAAAAAAAAGGAAATAAAATTAAAGGATTAATTCGTTCTTGATAGTCATTTCTTTAATCAGCGAATAGTAGCATACTCTAGATTGGAATCGTGGGGAAGTACTGCTTGATCATTTCTACCAACTTCAAGCCCTTATTATGATTCGTTTTATGCAAAAATCCCCTTTTTTGATACTTTACATTATTTCCATTACTCATCCTTTGCGTACTTTGGTGTTCCTAACTGCCCACTTCTTTTTGATTGATCCCTAGTATAGTAATAAATACAGTGGATCTTTTGCATCCGCTTCAAGATATGACGACTAATCAAATAATCTCAATCTTGGGGTAAACAATTTATGTTTACTTCAATTTCCTTATTGTACCTAGGGAATGAGATTTTTCTTTTTTTACTGCAAATTGAGGAGCAGTTTTGTTTCACTCATATAACTATCTGGTTTAATTCATCGAACTGAAATGTTGAATAAAACAAATCTTTTCTTCTTCTTTTATTTCATATTCATATTTACATATTGAATTCTATTTATATTGTATTGAATTTTCAATTCATTTCTTTTCTCTTTTCTAGAAAATAGAGAAAAAAAGTTCATGTTCAAACGAATCGCACGTAGAGATATTGCTAACACACATAGAGTTAATGGTATTTCATAACTAATCGATTGAGCTGCAGCTCGTAGACCGCCTGAAAAGGAATACTTATTATTTGATCCATATCCTGACATAAGAAGACCAATGGGGACAATACTGGAAATGGCAATCCATAAAAAAACACCTATACTGAGATCAGCTAAAACAAGGTGATATCCAAAAGGAATTACTAAATAACTTAGTATAATTGATATAACCCCTATAGAAGGTCCGACCCTAAATAAACGAATATTCCCTCTAGATGGAAGAAGATCCTCCTTCAAAAGTAGTTTGGTCCCATCCGCTAAAGCTTGAAGAATTCCTAATGGGCCGGCATATTCAGGTCCAATACGTTGTTGTATTGCTGCGGATATTTTTCTTTCTAACCACACAATTACTAATACCCCCATTGTGATTCCTAAGACAAGGGTGAAAATGGGGACAAAAATCCATATGAGTCCATAGATTTCTTTTAAGGATTCTAATATAGAAAAAGAATTGATAGTTTGTACTTCTGTCGTATCAATTATCATTTCAACGATCAACTTCTCCCATAATGATATCTATACTACCTAGTATCGTCATGATATCAGCCAATTTCATTCTTTTAACTAGCTGGGGAAGAATTTGCAAATTGATGAAGCCGGGTGGACGAATTTTCCATCTCCAGGGGAAAACGCTACTATCTCCTATTAAATAAATTCCTAATTCTCCTTTTGGGGCCTCTACCCTTACATAAAGTTCTTGTTTTAACAATTCAAAATTGGGTGAGAGTTTTTTAGTAATAAATCTATAGTCAAAATTATTCCATTCGGAATTCTTTGTCCTATGAAAGCGGCGGTTTTCTAAATTCTCATAAGGTCCTCCAGGAATTCCTTCTAGAGCCTGTTGAATGATTTTTATGGATTCTTGCATTTCACCGATTCTTACTAAATAACGAGCTAATGTATCGCCTTCTTTTTGCCATTTGACTTCCCAATCGAATTTATTGTAACACTCATAACGATCAACTTTACGAAGATCCCATTGGATTCCAGAAGCTCGTAACATTGGTCCTGATAAACCCCAATTTATTGTCTCCTCCCCACCAATAATGCCCACTCCTTCAACTCGTTCCAAAAAAATGGGATTTCGCGTAATGAGTTTTTGATACTCAACAACTTCTGTTAAAAAATAATCACAGAAATCAAAACATTTATCTATCCATCCATAAGGTAAATCCGCAGCTACTCCTCCGATGCGGAAATAATTATGCATCATCCGCATACCTGTGGCGGCTTCGAATAGATCATATATCAATTCCCTCTCTCTGAAAATATAGAAAAAGGGAGTCTGTGCACCGATATCGGCCATAAAAGGGCCAAGCCATAACAAATGGGAGGCTATACGGCTCAGCTCCAACATAATCACTCTGATATAACTGGCCCTTTTAGGCACTTGAACACTTTCCAATCGTTCTGGTGCATTTACTGTTATTGCTTCTGTGAACATAGTAGCTAAATAATCCCAACGTGTTACATAAGGCAAATATTGTATAATTGTTCGGTTCTCCGCTATTTTTTCCATCCCTCTGTGTAAATAGCCCAATATAGGTTCACAGTCAATAACATCTTCACCATCCAGAGTAACGATCAGCCGAAGAACACCATGCATTGATGGGTGGTGAGGACCCATATTGACTATTATGAAATTTTTTCTTGTAGCCGGTACAGTCATATTTTTTTCCTTAATTCATTATTTCATGAATTTCTTAAAATAAAAAATATAATACTAATAAAAAAAGAAAAAAGAACTAAGGATAATAATAAGAAAATAAGAAGAAATTCAAATGAAATTAACGAGTTTTTGGTTCCCGAATATCTAACTTATCCATTAATTTCTTATAACGCACTTTCTTTTTCTTTGACAAATAAGTCAATAATCGTTGACGTTTTCCCAGAATTCTTCGTAGACCCCTTTGTGATAAAAAATCTCTTTTGTGCAATTCTAAATGTGAAGTAAGTCTTCGTATCTTACTGGTGAAATGGAATACTTGAAATTCAACAGACCCACTATTTTCTTCTTGTGTAATAACTGAGATGAATGAATTTTGGACCATAAATGAAAATTTCTATCTTGATTTTCTGTGAATTTTAACGATCAGGAAAAAGAATAATATTTATTATGCCAGTTATTAGTATACATCAAAATTGGATTTCATTCATATATTACTTTGTTTTTTGTTTATGTGTTTATGTTTTGTATATTTGATTCAAATCAAATATACAAAACATATATGTATTCGCGAAAGAGAACAATTTCTTTTTACTTAAAAGGATTCCGCTCCTCCTAGTTAAAATTGATACACTATGAAATCAGCATCATCATCATGTATTAGAATGTTACACAGTGTATATATTTTGACTTTCATCTACCAAATATGTTACACGATATGTAGGAAATACACTATAATTTTTTTTTTTTAATTTTTCATTGAAATTGAATTCATTCTGAATTGTGAATACATATGTATTCTTGACATACTGAAACGACTGCTGTTATTGGTATCAAACCAATAGCGATTCATACAAGCTACATCTTCTAATCGATAATTGGGCCAAAGAAACAATTTGAATTTCATGAAATTTTTTTCATCTGTATTAATATGTTTGTCCTCATTCAAAAATTGACCACAGTTTCTTATTTTGTTTTCATTGCAAAATCTTGGATTTCTATCCACAACATTCCAATTCCGGGAATTGAAACAAATTCGAATTCGAAATTCTCTCCGACGTCTGGGAGATAGAATATTTTCAGGAACAAGGAAATCAGAATGATTTTTGTCTCCACTCCAAAATATGTTGCTGTGTTGTGCAATGGATTTTTCAAACCCCCCTTTCTCACTATATCTTTTTTTTGTGTATTTTTTATTCGTTTGGTGCTTCTTATTATCGACCAAAGAAATATCCATAGTTTGATATATAATAGATTTTCCGTCCCTTCTTATAGATAGACAAATTGGTTCAATACTAAATATTCCCTTTCTTATCACTTCTGCAAGAACTAGGTCCTTTTGAATCAGCATTTCATATATATTTATTTCACCTCTTTCAATTGAGGATATAGCAATTTCCTTTGGATTTATCAGTCTAAGTAGAAGACAATATACCCTGATATTTTTAATTATTTTTGGATTCATGGGATTAGCCCATCTTAATTGAAAAAGTAAATATTTTTTCAAAAAGTAATCTAGTTCCATTTCCTTCTTATTTAGTAGATTCAATACAAGATTTCCTTGGCCCTGTTGTTCGTGTTCTTCTTGCTTGGAATTTCCTAATTCAAGATATTTTTTTTTATTAGATGATATATGAAGATTTTTCTTTGGATTTACGTTAATATTTTTACTTTTTTCATTTATAGAAAAATGAAAAAAGAGTGATTTGATTGGGATGATCCAAGGTTGAATCTTGTATACATCAAAAAGTAGCACAAATTCTGGGAAGAACCAAGGTTCTAGATTGGATATAGTAGCATGATTTGATGCGGTATCATAGAACCTTTCTTGATTCATTCCCATGCAATCAAAAAAGAAACTTTTTTGATTGCATGGTTTGATCTCTTGATGAATCGTAGGAGAAAAAATATCTTTTTTTTCCATTTTTTGGAAATTCTGAATTTCAGTCTTAGTATTTTTATGAATCTTGATGCCAATATGTGCATTGGTCCAGATCTCAATATTCTTTCTAAAACAAAGATGAAGAATTTTACAATCAAAATATTTTCTATCCAAATTTGTATTCCTATAAATAAGATATCCTTTTTCTAGATAATCATTACTAGGTATACTTACCAATACATAAAATGATTCAGGTTTCGATGTATTTAAATGATATGGAATATCTGGGTCCCCGTTTATTTCTAATGTTGATCCAGAAATGTATGAATTAGGGAGGCTTATGTATTTATATGATAAAAGATCATATCTGTAATGTTTTTTCCATTTGTATTTTTGACTCATAAATGAATTCGCTGCATAGTCATTTTTTTTCATGGAATGAATGAATTGGTATTTTTGATATAAATCCAATTGGATTGATTCCTTGTTTTGAATCATACGACGTTTATTGATTCTATTTCGCCATTCTTTAGGTACTAATCCAGACCTTTTTTTTTGAGAGAAATCGTATTGATAATGACCTTTTAACCAGTTTTTCCATTCGTTTATTACATACGTATGAATTTTCGTATGTCTTGATTTGGAATTAAATATTCCGTGTATCATACAATAGTCTTTTAAATTATCCTTAAAAAAGGGATAGCTCCCTTTATATTCAAGTACAGGTCTCAAGTGATACTGATTCAGTAATTGGTTAAGTAATTGGGTTTGTGATAATTTGTAAAATACATATGCTTGGGACAGGGAAGATAAGTTCCAATAAGTATTTGAATTTTGATTCCTATTCTCAGTATTATCAGTATTTGAAAACAATTTTTTTATAGTCAAAATTAAATTTATTGTATTTTTATTTGTTTCATCAATTACTTCTTGTTCTTGATTTGTTTCATTGTTGTAAATGGATTTCTTAAAGATCTTTTTTGTTGATTCAAAGAAAAGTTGTGCATTTATCTTAGAAATGGTAATGGTACATAGCAAAATATCTATATATATTTTTTCAATGAATGATTTGATAAAGTAGTGTGATTTACGCATTAATCGGATATTTTTCCTTTTTAATATTTTCAAAATATGTTTCTGTGAGCCCGATCTTTTATTATCATAAATTAAAACTATTTCTTTTTTTTTCTTGTCTTTTGCGGTTCGTTCAATTTTATTCCTAATTTTGATTGTCTTATCAGAAAGATCTTTCATTCTTCTTTCTATTAGTGAATAATTTAACCAATCCATCGTTTGAATTAGAACGGGTGATTCGCGAAGAATCTGATTAGTTCTTTTGAAATCTTTTTCGTTTTTGTTCGGTTCATATACTTTTTCTTTCCTCAATTCAAATAAGAAAATTGGATTTACTTTCTCCAGGTTTTTCATTATTAGTTTGATAACTCGAACTATTTTGATGACCCATTTTGTTTTTTCTTTTCGAACTTTTGGAAAGGATCTTCTTTCTTTCTTTAAAAATTTTAGAACTTGTAAAAATTTCTTTTTCACCTTTTTGTTTTTTTTTTTGAGTTCTTTAAAAATAGGTTCAAAAAAAAAAGGTCTTTTTCGGGGAGAACCAAAGGGAAGTTCCGCTTCCATTCCAAAGACTGTTAAAAAACAAAAATTTTGTTTTTTCTCTTTTTTTTTCATTGGATCTCTATGATGAGATCGTACCTTAGATTTTCGCCAAGGTTTTAGACAGAAAGGATATATAATCTTTATCTGAATACCGTCTGTTAACCAATCTTGTGGAAATTCTGTTTCTGATAATTGAACACCATTATAGGTGCATTTAATATGGATTTCTCTATTCCATTCCTGAAAATCCTCGTCCCACTCGGGGAGTTGGAATAATAACATACGGAAACTATTTTTAGCTATTATTAATGAAGGCAATATAATGTATTTTCTAAGAAAAGATTGGGTTAGTAACATCAAACCTCTTATTGCTTGAGTAAATAGAAAGCTATCCCAAGTTTCTGATATTTCTATCCGTTCATTTTGATATCTTTTTTCCTTTTTCTCCTTTTCTTCTTTTGTATCTTCATTTTCCAAATCAAAATCGGAAATTTTTAATTCTGATTCTTGTTCTCTCCCCATCCAATTCCTCAAAATGATATTCTTCATTTCGTTTATATCAAAAGACGAAAAACAGTATTTTTTGTCTAGCCGATCCAAAAAAAGGGGGGAATGTACATTTACTTGAAAGAGGTCCCAAATAACTGTTTTACGTCTTTGAGCGCGCATGGATCCTTTGATTAGATTGCGACGAAAATCCGATTGTTGGGCGTAACGTATAAAAGCCACCTCTTCCTCTTCCGTTTGATCATCATTTTGATCATTATAAATTAACACACGTTTGGCTCTTCTTGAATACATATCATTATCTTCTTCCGCCAATTCTTCT